AATGAACTTACAAAATCCTTCAAATTGTATCTGATTAAACTCAGGTATTGTAGACATTCCCACATTTCCATCCAGACGCATTTTTAAATTCTCATTTACTGAAAAACCCAATTCCATTATTGGCTCATCTTTCATTGACTCATCTGAATTGATCCAACAATGATGGAATTTATATTCGGTTTACGGAATCACATGAAATTTGACCCAACTCCCGATAATGAAATACGTATGAACGAAAGAATAAACTAACGCGAATTTTGAACTTCAATTGAAACTTGCAACAGAACAAATTGATAAAGCATTCCAGGAAACAGAATTCTGCCACTTTTTCTTATGGAGTTTTGTATAAAATATCCAAATTACCATTATTATGATATTCCAATTCAATTGGAGACCAAAAAAAAGACATGAATTCGAGATTCGATCTGGTTGCTGAGATATGAAATAAAGATCGAATAATCAGAAACAATATTGAAATTGAATTTTTTTGTTAATTCGAAAAATATGATTATTAATTAAGCACATATGAAATAGTATAGTTATCTATATACCTCTAATCTCTCCTTCTTTATTGATGGTAGCAGAGGTGGTGCTCTATCAAAATCTTTATTTGATATTAGATTTTCGTGTTTAATAAAAAATGAAAGCACGAGAATTTCCGGATAATCTCGGGGTATCATATATCGATAAAATACCTGGATTCGATATCTGTGTAATGATTTCTGTTCTGAGGTTTACATATACTCATAATTTCTCTTATAATTTATAATGAAATATAATTAAAGAGAAAAAGGTTTTTTATTAAAGAGAATCAATACCGATTAGTTATGTATCAATTTTCATTTTCTTGTGGAAACACAATTTAAGATCCAAAAATCGTTCATGGATTCGACGTCAACAAAAATGAATAGCTCCAGGTTGTCCAGAATTTTGGTTTTTGTTACCGAAAATCTGCATTTTATTTTTGAATAGAAAAGATATTATTAGGTATTGAATGTTTTGAGATACTATACAATCAGGATATATCCAGTCAAAAAGGCGGGTTTCTTTTATTTCGGGTTTTATTTAGGAAAAGAATTCAGGAATGGGAAAATAGAAGTAAAAAAAAAAGATATTTGCATTTATTTTTCTATTGTATTATTTTGGCGACGTGGCCGAGTGGTAAGGCGGGGGACTGCAAATCCTTTATTCCCCAGTTCAAATCCGGGTGTCGCCTGATCAACAAAAGACTCGTATTCTGTTTTGTTGATATAATTCGGCAAATTATTCACCAGTAGAAACAGATAAAAATGCTTGCTTTATTCTAAGCTAACCAATGGAAAATTGAATTAGGAGTTGTGGAAAGGACAGAAGATATTTTGTATACAGATTTACGAGAGTCTCTGAACGCTCGGGCATTCTAGGATTAGATCAAATGGGAAATAGAGATATGTAATAGATATAGATAATGATTTACGTTAATTCCATATTTTTATGCCTTTTATTTATTTTTTGTTTACGAAAGGTACAAAAAAAGAATAAATTATTACTACAAGTAACAAATACTCCCTTACCTTGATATCACCAATGGTGTCATTGCATATTTTTCTTGTACTTAATCTTTCCCGATTCTAATAGAAATCATATAGTAACTTTAGATTGGCTCATCAATAATAATAATAATATTGGGTCATAACAGAACCCCCTTTACTATTGATTCCACTATTATTAGTCTTAGTGAACAATAATGGAATAACCCCCTCATATAAATAGGAGACCTAATACACATGGATATAGTAAGTATCGCTTGGGCTGCTTTAATGGTAGTCTTTACATTTTCCCTTTCACTCGTAGTATGGGGGAGAAATGGACTCTAAGGGTACTACTAGAATCAAACTGTATCAATTGTTTTATAGATCATTCTCACTATATTAAAATTTAAATAAAGCGATTTCGAAATTATAGTGGATTCTAGTAAAGTAATGTATTAAATGTATTATAAATTATATGAATAATACCTTATTCCATTAAGCAGATAGTTCCCTAATTCCCATGTTCGTATAAATATAGAATTTAGGAAGAATTGAGTTAGAATAAGAAGCACTTTTCTATTTCGATAAACCGACGCGCCTCTTATCAAAATTATATATGGACAATGAGGAACCCCCTTAATTTATTTTTCTGTGTTTCCCCTTTTTTCAAAGAGAGAGCGGTTTTGTTATTTAAATATATTCTATGAGAACTATGAGAAACAGTACAGATATAGTGAATGATTGTTCAACTATACTATAATATAAGAAGAATAGAACTTTGAGCCCCATATTATGCACTTAGCACTTGTCTTATTATTTTCAAAATTCGATTTCTATTTATGCTTTATTGACCTATTTCATATCACACGATTCTAGCGTTAACAGTGGATTTTACTACTCCTTTTCGAAATCACAAGAAATTCCCATAGAACTCATCTGTCAACGGATCAAAAAAGTCAATTATATCTTCGGAATGTTAATGATTATTTGATTTTCTTTTACTTAAATGCTCCGTATAATTTTTCCTTCATGATTTGATTCTTTCGCTAGACCCAAGAATTCAGATTGAAAATAAACAAAAAAAGTTATCTACGAATTAATTAGAGTCGTGAGAATCAATTGCAAGTTGATTGGAATCAATCTAAATCAAATAGTTATAAGATGTAGTAAAGAAATCGCATTGGGGCGCTAAAAAATCCATATATGAAAGTTATATATATATATACATAAGATATATTAAGGATAGTATTGGAAATATATATTAGGTCCGCTGTCTTTTTATACAATACAATACAGTACCACGACAATAACACTACATAGATAGCATGGTAGACAGAAGAATTCCTATATTTCTGTCTACCATACTATTGGGTCTCATAAGATACTGTTGATTATAGTCCACTGAGAAAAGTTGGAATCTTTTTCATTTTTTTTTTCGTTTTTCATTGATAAGAACTAAGAAGTCAAGTTTCATTCAAATTAATTACTTTGACTGACTGTTTTTACGTAAATGATAAGTAAAAACGCAGTAGGAACTAAAATGAACAGTGCAGTAGCAATAAATGCAAGAATATTTACTTCCATAATGTAATCTCTTTACTTCACAATAAATAACTCGGGATTTAATCCCATATAGATCTTTGCCTCTAAACTAAACTCTTTCATCTCACTGATATTGAATCGGATCAATATCATGAATAACAAACAATATCTGAGCTAGCAAATCGATTCATCGTCTAGATTTAGATTACTAAGATTCTATAACAAAAAAAAAAAAATGAAATTTGAAAAGCACTCTATCGAGGTAAATTCATTTTGAATCGGATAATAAATGACTTTACTTTGTGTATGTGTTTCCGTAAAACATATAGGATATTCTATTTCACTATTCTGATCGGTAGCAATTGAAAAAGCCAAAACCCGTACATGCGGTATCTCCCGGAATCCTGAATATGATGCTACCAGTTTACTAATCCGCATATTTCTCCTTTCGCCGAAAATGTAAAGGGGAATTGGTGTATTTAGTGGATTCGTCGGGACTGACGGGGCTCGAACCCGCAGCTTCTGCCTTGACAGGGCGGTGCTCTGACCAATTGAACTACAATCCCAAGGAAATAAGATTAAGATGTACAATATCCTCTGATGATTTCATTCAAACCATTTTTATAGACTTTATATTTACAGATCTTCATATGAATCCAGATCATTAACAAGATTCGATTTTGTGGGAACAAATCAAATAAATAGAGGTATAGCAAGAAATTTGACTCTTTTTTTTCTGGGCATTTCTCGTTATTAAAGAAACATGGATTATATTATCTCATGGTGGATTAGCGAATTGCTGGGCCGAGCCGGATTTGAACCGGCGTAGACATATTGCCAACGAATTTACAGTCCGTCCCCATTAGCCACTCGGGCATCGACCCAGGAAAAATTAGTTTTACGCTTATCGAAAATTCGCGAAAAACGTCGTCCTACCCCCAGGGGAAGTCGAATCCCCGCTTCCTCCTTGAAAGAGAGATGTCCTGAACCACTAGACGATGGGGGCATACTTAACCGACCTCCATCATACTATGCTATGAGCGTAGTATGAACAGTTTTTTGCAATTGTCAACCTAACCGAATTTTCTACATTCCATATTTCACAACAAATCCGGAAATTAACAAACGAGAAATCCCGGTGGACTGGTTGAATCTTATCATTACATGATTCGATGACCTATCTTGAATCTCTATAAAATTGGTAGGTATATATCTCACTCAATTAAATTTCCGCTGGGTTCGTTCAATTTAAATAAAAGACAAAATCAAAATTGGGGTTAGGATCGGTCCGAAAACAATCCATTGCATTTAGATTTTATATTGAATTGAATCACTAAACTATTTTATCCTAGGACAAATTAAATAGCTATGAGTCTAGTCTACTACATGTACTTAATATAATATAGAATGCGCTAAATATATGTACATATATCTTACTCGCATAGTAACTCATTTAATAAGCCCTTTTAACTCAGCGGTAGAGTAACGCTATGGTAAGGCGTAAGTCATCGGTTCAAATCCGATAACGGGCTTTGGCTTTTTTGAACGAAAAATAGAACTAGTTTCTCTTTTGTTGTAATAAAAAACGTAACTAACTGTCAATTGGATATGTATACTGAGTTATTATTGTGAAAAAATTTTGATAAATGAAATGAATTCAAAATCATTTTTATTTTCTTTAGAAACTGGATACAATTGAAATTAGACTCTAATAAATCATGATAAGTCGTTTCTTGACTTGCGAAAAAAAAAAAAAAATAAGTGGACCTGTCCCATTAACTCAGAACTATATTCGCTATTCTGATATTCAAATTCGATAAAGATGAAATTGAATCACAGTAGCCCTCTTTTTTTTTCTGGGCATTTCTTTAGACTCTGAAAAAATTTATCGATAGTTACGATTAAATCCTGGCTCTTCCCTCGGAATAATTGCTATTTCCTTACTCC